GAAATTTTATTGATAAGACCTTTTCAATTGTAGCCAATATCTTATTACGAATAATTCCGACAACTTCGGGAGAGAAAGAGGCATTCACCTATTACCGAGATGGTGCGATTTGATTCTTTTTTTTTTTTTTATTATTATTCGTTCTTATTTAGTTATTATAAATTAATAATTAATGTATTAATATATTATAAAATATTCTAAATTAATAAATTATAGATTTATTATAAATATTTATTTATAAATATTTATTATAATTATAAAATTATAAATCCATTTTATATTTTTTATATATTTTATCATTTTTTCTTTTATAGTTATACTTTTTTTATTTTACCGCTCTCAATCTTAGGAGAAAGACACTCAGGATAGAAAGAAAAAAAAAATTATTGAAATAAATCTACGCTTGTTGAAGGTGAAGTTTGTAAGTAAAACAAGCCCTTCTGTCGTGTATCCCCGATTAATGCAGCCTCAGATGCTTCAATTGTCGATTCTAGAGTATTGAGCGAAAGGTTACACCTATGGGTTAGGGTTAGGTCAAACCTACTCCACTAGTACCAATAGGGGGCATAGGGGAAGAGGCACTACTCCTAGGAATCAACAACACGAAAACTTTGTTATAAATTATCCCTTTTCTTTATCAGGATCGGGACTAACAAGAATGGTTGGGACAACAAACATCCATCTCGTTCGTATTTTGGATACCCATATAACCATCGAAGACTGTTGAAGTGACTAATTCCTGGAAATTAAGAGGCGTTGAAGACAAAGAAATTGTTGGAGTCACCCTTTTTTATCTAGTACCAACATGCTTGAGTTAAGGAAAGTTTTTTTACAAGAAGGTTGGCTAGAGATTTCTTGTAAAAACACTAGTCCCACCCAGTTTATAATGAGACTATTTCAATCTTTGTGGATTCCATGTATTATTCTCATTATGCACATAAAGGAGGAGCCGTATGAGATGAAAATCTCATGTACGGTTCTGAAACGGAGATTCTTTGAATCGAACGACGGCCGTAACGGATGTCGGCTCAATCCGAAGGAAATTATGCAGAAGCTTTACAGAATTATTATGAAGCTATGCGATTAGAAATCGATCCCTATGATCGAAGTTATATACTCTATAACATAGGCCTTATCCACACAAGGAACGGAGAACATACGAAAGCTTTGGAATATTATTTTCGGGCACTAGAGCGGAACCCATTCTTACCACAAGCTTTTAATAATATGGCCGTGATCTGTCATTACGTGCGACTATCTCCACTATAGAAAGGGAAAGAAAGAGCAAATCCGTTAATAAATACTAGAAAAAAACAGGCTTTCTACATATGTATCGTCCAAAACAACGATTTTTATCAGCTGTAGTAAAGAAATACACTTCATAGAAGTGGAAATATGACGAAATCGGTATGCCTAGATACTTTATTCTATGGATAAAGGATCTAATTGAAAAGGAAGCGCCGTAAAGATCAATTCGCGAGATTTTGGGCCGGTACAATAAGAACTGCTTACTTATGTCATGATATGAGATAAAAGTTAGGAATCCACTTATGTAATAGAGTTGATCCCCTAAGGTATTGAGCAGCGGTGTAGCATCAGATCCCAACGATAGTAAGTCTTTTCCTTCTTATGAAGAAAGTCTTTTTCAAAGATTCTATATAAATTTATATACGAAACCGAGATAGTTACCTTTCATAAAATTCTAATGATAGCGGAAATGCCTATACTTTATGAAGGTGGGAGAAAAGATAAAACTGATTAAATCATTAAGCAAAATTCAAGTTTGAAACTCATAACCTCTTTTGGTTAACTCGAGAGAAAAAAAAATGGGATACTAAAAGAATTTGACTGCTGAGCCGTATGAGGTCGGAAACTCTCAAGTACGGTTCTAAGGGAAGGAATTTACCCGCCTATTCCGACCGGGGAGAACAGGCCATTCGACAAGGAGATTCTGAAATTGCGGAGGCTTGGTTCGACCAAGCTGCCGAGTATTGGAAACAGGCTATAGCGCTTACTCCTGGTAATTATATTGAAGCGCAGAATTGGTTGAAGATCACAAGGCGTTTCGAATAAGAACACTATTTTATTCTAACTATTTTATTTTTTTATTTGTTATAATGAATTGTTTGTTGTCTCTATCAGTCAAATAAAACAGATAATTTCTCTGGGAAGAACCAATCAAAAAATTTCATTATATCCCTTCTCCTTCTAAGATCGTTCTATTTCGTCTGTTATTTCGTAGGGATAAACGATATACAAATAAGTTAGAGAATATATTTCTTTTCTGCTATTAATAATAATAACTAATAAAAGTAAAAGAGACCCTCGAATGACTAAATAGAAATACTGGTATGTCTCTTAGTAATGACTAATGACTGTTCACACGGTTTGGAATAGAGTACTAGTAATATATTCTACGTAATACATAAAGTGTCTCCATTTAGGAACTTCTAATTGAGATATGAATACATTGGGTTGCACAAAAAAAAATTGCGTCAAT